TTGGTTTTATGTTGTTTATTACTGTCATTATAAGGTATCATAGCAGGAAATGAGTAGAATTTTGAATTCTATTAGAAAAGTTCGAAGCTTTTTCTTATAGCAAGATTTTAAGTTAACCAAACTAATAGCCTTCAAAGCTTTCATTAAAATTAAATTATTTTAAATCTTGTCTGGTTCTATAGTTAATAGATAATATTAAATTGCAAATTTAAAGTAATGATATAGTCATTAGGACCTTGCGAGATGGCTGAGGTTAAAGGCGGAAGACTGTAGATTTTTTTACGAAGTTAATTCTTCTCTTGCAAAATTTGGAACCTTTTGAGTATGAGATAGTATAGCTGCCTTCCAAGTAGCAGGATTAATAAGATTAAAAAAGGTACATAAAGATATGCTACGAAATCCATTTCATGTAGTTGAGTTTAGACCTTGACCTTTAACGGGGTCTATGGGTGCATTATTTCTTACTATTGGGGCAGTAAGATGAACACGGAATATGTCCTCTCTTGGCCTAATTATGGGAGTAATTTTGATTTTATTAACTATATTTCAATGATGACGTGATGTTATTCGGGAAGGGGCATTTCAAGGTCATCATACAACAAATGTCTATAGTGGGCTCTGTTTAGGAATGATTCTATTTATTGTATCAGAGGTTTTATTTTTTTTTGCTTTCTTTTGAGCTTACTTTCACAGTAGATTAGCTCCTACTTTAGAAATTGGTGCTTGTTGACCTCCTGTTGGAATTGATGCTTTAAATCCTTTTGATGTGCCATTATTAAACACAGCTGTGTTACTAGCTTCTGGGGTAACAGTAACTTGGGCGCACCATGGGTTAATGGAAGGAGATCGTTCAAGGGCTTTACAGGGACTTATAGTAACTGTGGTTCTAGGAACTTATTTTTCTTACTTGCAAGCAGGAGAATATTATGAGACTCCTTTCTCTATTTCGGACGGTGCTTATGGTTCTATTTTTTTTGTGGCTACTGGTTTTCATGGGCTTCATGTTATTATTGGTAGAACTTTTTTGGCTGTGTGTCTAATTCGTGTCTGATCTTATCATTTTTCAAGAAGACATCATTTTGGGTTTGAGGCAGCTGCCTGATATTGACATTTTGTGGATGTTGTTTGATTGTTTTTATATTTATCAATTTATTGATGAGGATCTTAATAACTTAAATATTATCAGCAAAATTAATATCTTTTTTCTTCAGGTGGCCGAGTAAAGCGATAGATTTTTAATCTATTTACGATATAAAATTTATCTCTGAGGAAGGGCGGGTGTTGTACTTTAATATAAAAGATTTGATTTGCATTCAGGCAATGGGATTTATAGTCCTCAATACCAGTTCATCAGCAAAAAATGAAATATCTCATTTACGGTTACGGCCCGTAAGTAGACAGTGAAATTCTGTCTTTGCGAAAAATAGACTAAGGCCGAAGTAGAGGCATCTAATTGTTAACTAGAAGATTGTGATTGTTCACTAGTCTAGGGTACTACGCCGGATTTGAACGGATTACATTGATGCTGTAAAATATAAGAATATTTTCTTTAGTGCCTATGTTTTCAATGTTGTTTGCTAGAATATTAGCAGCTATCTTAGGGATAATTATTTTTTTTTCTGCTTGACTGATTTCAAAACATGCAGTGGCAGACCGAGAAAAAAGATCTCCTTTTGAGTGTGGGTTTGATCCTATAAACAGGGCCCGTGTGCCGTTTTCTCTCCGATTTTTTTTACTTGCTGTAATTTTTTTAATTTTTGATGTTGAAATTGTGCTTCTTATTCCTGCAGTTAGGTTTTTAGGAGTTGTAAGGAGACTATTTTCTTCACTTGGTATTTTTTTATTTTTAATTATTTTGATTTTAGGACTATTTCATGAGTGAAATGAAGGGTCTTTAAATTGAATAGCTTAATTAAGGAAAATATGATATAAGACAGGGCTGCTAACTTTGTTTTGAGTGGTTTAATTCCATTCTTTTCCTTAATGTTTTCTTTAAGTTATTTTGTTTTTATGCCATACGGGTTTATATTTTTTATTATTACTGTATTCGGAACTATCTATTCTCTTAGGGCTAGACATTGGTTAGCTGTGTGGGCGGGCTTGGAGGTTAATCTAATTGCTTTTATTCCTTTAATAGTGTATCAGGGGACAGTCTTGGAAACTGAATCTGCAATTAAGTATTTTATTTTTCAGGCAGTAGGCTCGGCAATAATCATATTTAGAAGTCTTTTAAGATTTGGGACTAATTTTGTTTGAGATTTAAGTTCTAATGAAATATTGCTGCTGCTTGATAAAGGAATTGTTATCTTAATATTAGGTCTTTTGATAAAATTAGGAGCTTTTCCTTTACATTTTTGGTTTCCGGGGGTAAGAGTTGGCCTGTCTTGATTAAGGAATCTATTGTTGTTTACGTGACAAAAAATTGCTCCTCTTTTTCTACTATTTTCTATATTTTGTTTATGGAGGGGAAGGTTTCTTTCTACGGCAGTTATATTGTTTGCAAGAGGATCAAGGATTGTAGGGGGAATCGGAGGGATTAACCAAACTCAGCTACGTGCTCTGTTAGCCTATTCTTCTATTGCTCACATAGGCTGAATAATTTTTTGCTGCTGCCTGAGGGAGAGAAGAATAAAAATTTATTTTGGGGTATATTTTTTTATTACGTTATGTATTTTCTTAAGAGTCTGAGAAAGAGAAATAAATTTGGTTTTTCAAGCTTTCAGGTCATTTTTTGGTAAAAATTTAATACTACGATTTTTTATCATTATTTTGCTTCTTTCTTTGGGGGGGATTCCTCCATTACTAGGCTTCGTTCCTAAGTGAGTAGTATTAAGATTAACTAGGTCAACAGATATAATTTTTATTTTAATTTTTTTAATTTTAGGTTCCTTGATAAGACTATTTTATTATTTAAGTTTGATGTTTTCTGCTTTTTTTTCTTCTGGACCATCATTACTAAGAGAAATTTATTTAGGGATTTTTAAAAAAAGTTTATTTTTAACTACTATATTGGTTTTAGGAATACTTATCAATTTATTAGGAGGTTTATTTTTAATAAAAAACTTTTATTTAATGGGCGGCATATATGCGATGGGTTTATTCAACAAACCATAAAGATATTGGAACTTTATATATATTATTTTCTATCTGAACTGCCTTACTAGGAACAGGGATAAGTGTTATTATTCGTGTAGAATTAGGGCAACCAGGAAGTTTTTTAGGTGACGACCAATTATATAATGTGATTGTAACTGCTCATGCTTTTGTTATACTTTTCTTTTTCGTAATACCTATGATAATAGGAGGATTCGGGAATTACTTAGTTCCTTTAATGTTAGGAGCTCCAGACATGGCGTTTCCACGTTTAAATAATATAAGTTTTTGGTTACTACCTCCTTCATTAAGTTTGCTTCTTTCTTCAGCTGCTGTTGAAAGTGGAATGGGGACAGGATGAACTGTCTACCCTCCTTTATCAAGAAACTTAGCTCATGCCGGATCTGCAGTTGATTTCGCAATTTTTTCTATTCACTTAGCCGGAATTGCTTCAATTTTAGGTTCTATTAATCTTATTACAACTGTATTAAATATACGTTGACGAGGAATACAATTAGAGCGTGTACCTTTATTTGTATGATCTGTAAAAATTACAGCTGTTTTACTACTTCTTTCTTTACCTGTGTTAGCTGGGGCTGTCACAATGTTATTAACAGATCGAAATTTTAATACAGCATTCTTTGATCCTGCAGGAGGGGGAGACCCTATTCTTTATCAGCACTTATTTTGGTTCTTTGGTCACCCTGAAGTGTATATTTTAATTTTACCAGGATTTGGGATGATTTCTCATATCGTAACTTATTTTTCTTGTAAAAAAGAAACATTCGGGAGAATTGGAATAGTGTATGCTATGATGGCTATTGGGGTTCTAGGATTTATTGTATGAGCCCATCATATGTTCACTGTCGGAATGGACGTAGATACACGTGCTTATTTTACTGCTGCTACATTAATTATTGCTATTCCTACAGGAATTAAGATTTTCAGTTGATTTGCAACTATTCATGGAAGCCGTGTTAAATATGAAGCACCTATGCTTTGAGCTTTAGGTTTTATTTTCTTATTTACTATTGGTGGTTTAACAGGAATTATGCTATCAAATTCTTCTTTAGATATTATGTTACATGACACTTATTATGTAGTAGCTCATTTCCACTATGTCCTATCAATGGGGGCTGTCTTTGCATTATTTGGTGCATTTAATTTTTGATTCCCTGTATTTACAGGTTTAACTTTACATTCTCGATGATGTAAAGCCCATTTCTTCATGATATTTGTAGGGGTAAATCTAACATTCTTCCCTCAACATTTCTTAGGATTAGCAGGTATGCCTCGTCGTTATGCAGACTATCCTGATACCTACATGGTCTGAAATGTTGTATCAAGAATTGGGGCAACTATTTCATTTATTGGTGTATTATATTTTATGTTTATTGTTTGAGAAGCCTTTATTAGCCAACGAAGTATGATTTGAAGTCTTCATATAACAAGAAGCCTAGAGTGAGATAATGTTCTTCCTGCCGATTTCCATACTAACTTAGAAGTGGGGGCTATTGTTGCTGCTCATTAGTACATAAGATTTTACTAGAAGATTTATTGATATATTGTTTTAATAGCTTATATCTAGAGCATAGCATTGAAGATGCTAATGAGGGAACAATACCCTTAAAACATATTTAGAATACTAGTATAGCTCTTTATACGTAACATATATAATAAATGAGCGGTGTGGAGGTTATAGGGGTGGTCATCTCTATAAAGAATTAAAAGTAAAGCAAAAATATAGGCTTGAATAAATCTAATGCCGAACTCGAAGATAGTATAAAAAGCTTGGAAAACCCCACAAAGAAGTATTCTTCTTGAACAAGATAAAATAGCCGATTCAAGAAATCCTCCAATAATTGCCATAACAATATGACCAGCTGTTAAGTTAGCGCCTAATCGTAAAGCAAGAATTAAAGGACGAACCCCAATACTCACTGTCTCAATTAAAGTAAGAAATGGGTTTAAGGCTGCAGGAGCCCCTGAAGGGAGCAAAGATGCAATAACTTTTTGGGGGTCGTAGAAAATACTAGATACAATAAGTGTAACTCAAAAAGGAAGACTTAAAGAAAGTGTTACTGCTAAATGTCTTGTTTCTCCGAAGACGTACGAAATAAGACTGCATAAGTTTAAAAATAAAATTATAATAAATAATCTTACTATTCTTAAAGAAAAATAATTCAGGTGTTTTCCAGTTGACATTTTAGTAAGAGATCTAATTGTTACTTTTAAATATTTTAAAAGAAGGTCTCAGCGGCTTGGCCCTCTTCAAAAGCTTATTGTTAAGATTAAAAGTAAAATAAAACTAGTTAATCACATTAAAATATAAATTCCTAAAAAAACAGAGTTATGGTCATCAAAAGTTGAAAAAATATCTATGCACATTATCAATTTCAAGAGTAAAAGTGGTCCCGGACCTGAGACGTAATCAAAGAAGGGGCTTTGTAAAGTGGTTTAAATTTTCATCAAATTACAATAGTAACAATAAAAAAGGTAGATCAGATAAATAATCAAATAATCAATCAATTAATAGGGGCCAAATGTGGCATTAAAAAATACTATTTTTATAGTAACTTTGACATGACAAATCAATATTATATTTTAACTAATTTTTTAAAATTAAGTTTCTACTGTATTACTTAATAATCAGGAAGTGAAATCTTTTATTGCTACAGCCTCTACAACAATAGGTATAAAAGCATGATTAGCACCACATATTTCTGAACACTGCCCATAGTATACTCCAGGATATTTAATAAAAAATCCGATTTGATTTAGGCGTCCTGGAATTGCATCAGTTTTAATTCCCAAAGCTGGTACTGCCCAGGAATGAATAACATCCGCAGAAGTAATAAGTAAACGAATTGAAGTTTCTGTTGGGACTACAACTCGATTATCTACATCTAGTAACCGAAAATCTCCACTATTTAGTTCCTCTGTAGGTAGCATATATGAATCAAATTCTAGATTTAAAAAATCTGAATACTCATAAGATCAGTATCATTGGTGCCCTACTGTTTTAATTGTTAGTCTACAATCTAAAATCTCATCAAGAAGGTACAATAGACGTAAAGAAGGAAGAGCCAAAAAAAGAAGAATAATTCCGGGGAGAATTGTTCAAATAGTTTCAATTTCTTGCCCTTCTAAGACATAACGAGAAGTAAAAGTATTTGTTAATGAAGAAATAAATGCATAACCAACTACAGTCATAATTAATACTAAAATTAATATTGCATGGTCATGAAAGAATGTTAACTGTTCCATTAAAGGAGAAGAAGCATCTTGAAATCTTAATTGTCCTCATTGGGCCATATCTTATATTTGCTAAAATATATATATACATATATATCACCTATATAGCAAAGAAAATAGTTAAAAGAGTTGTAAGTAAAATTAAACTGAGAAGAAAATTAATTGAGTTTTTCTGTAAATTTTGGTTCCTTTGGGTTATTGATATTAATGAGAAAAAAGTCCCTGAGCCCCCTAAAGTCTCTAATCAACCCTGATCTAAAATTGTAATAAATATTAATCTTGTTTTTATTGACCTAGAAATAAGCGGAAGAGTTGAAATTGGAATTAAAAATCATATAAGAGAAAGAAAAGAATATCTATTTTTTCAACTTATTTTGTTAAAAAATGATTCTTTTGAAATATTAAATGATAATCATCCTCCTAAAATAATTACAGAGATAGTCAGTAACTTAAAATATATAGGAAGAAATAAACATATATTAAATTCCAATATATTATATTGCATAAATGTACCCCCAAAGATAGTCATTAATCTTATAAAAATTATGGGAAAAGTAGATTTTGTGTCTTCATCGTATACTTGGTGAAATGCCGGTCGATTTATTTGTCCTCAAATTGAGTAAAAAGAAAGACGGAGAGAATAGGCAGAAGTCATCCCAGTAGCTAAAAAAATTAATAATAAAATTAATATATTACATGGTCTAAATAGAAATATCTCTAAAATTAAATCTTTTGAATAAAACCCCCTCAAAAAAGGAGCTCCGCATAGTGCTAAATTTGCAATATTTAAACATCTAATTGTTAAAGGTATGTCCTTTCACAGGCCCCCTAATATACGTAAATCTTGAATATTTTGGTTTGCATGGATAATTATTCCTGCGCATAAGAATAACATAGCTTTAAAAAGAGCATGAGTATAAAGATGAAATAAAGTTAAATAAGGTATTCCTAAGGCTAAGCTTATTATTATGACTCCTAATTGACTAAGTGTTGATAGAGCAATGACTTTCTTTATATCAAATTCAAAATTTGCCCTTATTCCTGCTATTAAAAGAGTTATTACAGAAATAAATAAAAGAAAGTTTCTAAAATATTTTCAAGAGCTTACAAAGGGATAGAATCGAATTAAAAGAAAAACACCGGCCGTTACAAGAGTTGAAGAGTGTACTAAAGCAGAGACAGGAGTTGGAGCTGCTATAGCAGCTGGAAGTCATCTAGAAAATGGAACTTGTGCCCTTTTAGTTATACCTGCTAATAGAACACAAAATGAAATAGCCCCAATAAATTTATAATTTTCTATACATAAGATATTTCAATGGCCCTGTATAACACATACACCAACTGCAGTTAATAGGGCCACATCTCCGATACGATTTACTAAAGCAGTAATTATTCCTGCACTTAATGACTTAGTATTTTGATAGTAAATAATTAATGCAAATGAAACAATGCCGAGACCGTCCCACCCTAAAAGTAGAGACACTAAACTTGGGATATAAATTAATGCATTTATAGATAAGACAAACATTATTACAAGTCAGATAAATCGAGAAAGGAAGGGATCTTTTTCTATATAAGAAGATGAAAACATTATTACACAGGCAGAAATAAAACAAACAACAAAACTAAAACTCACACCTACCGGATCTAAAATAATAGGAAAAGTCATAAATGTACCTCTTACTCTAAGAATTTCTCACTCAATTACAAACGACTTACTTATTAAAATTAAATAAATTATTAAAGGAAGAATTGAAAAAGAATAAAAAAATAGTAATAGCCTTCTAATAGAAGACGATTTTAAAAAATCTGAATTGCCTATAATTCTCATAATTAAGTAAAGAATCTGCTTTATCCTTAGGCCCACATCCTAATATTTTTTTTAAACTAACTTAATTTTTAACATCAAAGGCAAATAATATCTGATTTTAAAATAAAAAAATTTACAGGTACTCAATGTAGAAAGAGTGTAGTAAGATTTAACGTTCTGAGGGATGAAAAAGGATGTACTATCTTAGGAGCACTTCCATGCTGAGTCGCAGTATAAATATAAAGATTGTAAGCAGCAGCTAAAAATCTTATTAAAATAAACGGAATAAAAAGTCAATAATTAGAAGCTATAATCCTAGGGATAATTAAAAGTTCACTTAAAAGGTTAATTGAAGGTGGAGCAGCCATATTTACAATACAAAACAGGAACCATCATATAGCTAATCTTGGAATAAGAAGCAAAAACCCCTTTCTTAAGACAAGACTACGAGTATGGCTTTTTTCATATGTTGTGCTTGCTAGATAAAATAGTGCTGAGGAACAAAGCCCGTGTGCCAACATTATTGCTAAGGCCCCTCTTCAACCTCATGAGGTAAGAGACAGAGCTCCTGCTAATATTAAACTTATATGCCCAATAGAAGAGTAAGCAATTAAAGATTTTAAATCAACTTGCCGCAGACAAATTATCCTTGTAATAACTCCTCCTCAAAGACTAAAACTAAGCAACATATCTTTTATTCTAACTCTCACAAGAAAAAAAAACTGTATTATTCGGAGTATTCCATACCCCCCTAATTTTAATAACACACCTGCTAAAATTATTGATCCAGCAACAGGAGCCTCTACATGTGCCTTAGGCAACCATAAGTGAACAGAAAATACAGGTAATTTAACCAAAAAAGCCCCTAATCTTACTATAAATAAAATATTATTAATTCATATTCTTTCTAGGCTATAAAATACTTGCTGTACATTCCTAAAAATTATGTTAGAAGATTGATTATTAATCAAAAATAAGATTAAAGCTAAAAGAGGAAGAGAGGCAGTAATAGTGTATATTATTATATATATTCCTGCTTGTAAACGTTCCGGTTGATATCCCCATCCTAAAATTAGCACTAAAGTAGGAACTAAAGATAACTCAAAAAAAATATAAAATCATATAATATTTCTAGAAAGAAAAGTCAATATCAGCACCAGATTTAGGACACAAACAAAAAAAGAAAATGAATTTTGGCTATTATTTCTAATTTTTACTCTTTTGTGTCTGGCAAGTAATATTAGTAAAGAAATTCATCACGTCAATGTGACTAAGGGACTCCTTAGCCCGTCCGTTTGTAAAAATTCACTAAATATTTTTGTGCTAATAAAAGAAAAATGAAGTCTTATAAGAGAAAAAAAAGCACCAATGAATATGCCCCAAATTCGGACGTATCAGAAATTTTCTTCTTTAAAAAATGGTACTATAAGAAATAAATTAAGAAAAATTAATCTTAACATTTTTGTGATCTGAAATTATAAACGTAATCATTTCCATGGGTACGAATAAGGGATACTAAAATAGCAAGACCAAGTCTTGCTTCACAAGCAGCTAAAGTTATAAAAATTAACAATATATAGGTTTCTGAGTTGTTAATTCTTGTTTCTCCTAACATGAAAATAAATAAAGTAAGCGTTATTGCTTCTAGTCTTAGTAAACATCTAAGTAAATGCCTATATTGTAAACAAAGGGCTAACATAGAAAACAAACCACCTACGACTCCGAAAATATAAAAATAAGAAACTTGCATCATATCATGTAATAAAAGCTAAAGTTTAAGCATCGGTCTTGTAAACCGAAGATTGGAATTTTTTTCCTTATTGCAATACTTTAAACTATTAAGTGATTCGAACACTTAGATTTTGTTTTCAAGACAAAATTTCCCCAGGTAATAGCTTAGAAATTAGTTATTAAAAATTTTACCCCATAAGTGATGACAGTATGGTGCAATGAAAAAATAAAAAAAGTAAAAAAATGTAAAAATCTTTCCGATAATTACATAGGGGTATTCTACTGGCCGTGCTCCAATTCAACTTAAAATTACTAAAGATCCAACTAATGTTCAAAATAAAATTTGACTAGGAGGAGAAAACCTGAATGAGTAGTAAGAACTAATATGAAGTAAAGGAGGAACAAATAAAATAAAAATAGCCATGAATAAAGCAACAACTCCTCCTAGCTTATTAGGAATGGATCGTAAAATTGCATAAGCAAATAAAAAATACCACTCTGGCTGAATATGAACGGGAGTAACAAGAGGATTAGCAGGAATAAAATTTTCAGGCTCAGTTAATAAATTTGGTATAAAAAGCATAACCACTACTAAAAAAAGAATAATAAAAAGAAACCCCACAAGATCCTTAAATCTATAATAGGAGTGAAATGGAATTTTTGTCCTGTCTCTATTTAAGCCTAAAGGATTATTAGATCCAGTTTCATGAAGAAATAGAAAATGAACGACTACTAAAGCTACAAGAACAAAAGGGATAACAAAATGAAAAGAAAAGAATCGATTTAATGTTGCATTATCAACCGAAAACCCCCCCCATAATCAAGTTACTAATAATTCTCCCACATAGGGAATAGCTGAAAAAAGATTTGTAATAACAGTTGCTGCCCAGAAAGATATCTGCCCCCAAGGAAGGACATAACCTAAGAAAGCAGTAGCCATTGTTATTATAACAAGAACAACCCCAATATTTCAAGTTTCTTTTAGTATGTAAGACCCATAATAAAGTCCACGAAAAATATGAATATATATGCAAATAAAAAAACAAGAACCTGCATTGGCATGTAAAGAACGTAGTAATCACCCTCTATTAACATCCCGGACAATATGGATAATAGAAGAAAAAGCTAAATCGGCATGAGGTGTATAGTGTATTGCTAAAAAAATTCCTGTAAGAATTTGAATCACCAGGCACACTCCTAATATTGAACCAAAATTTCACCAAATAGAAAGATTTCTAGGAGCCGGTAGATCTACAATAGCATCATTTATTACTCTTAAAATAGGATGTGTTTTACGTAATGGACTTCGCATATATAAAACTAAAATTTTTGATAAAAAATTATACTTTTAGGATGAAAACCTTAATGTGCTTTAACTTACACTACAAAAACTTTATCTCTTAAAAGTCTCCTAGAAAAAATGTTCTCGTAAAGGCCCTTGTTGATAATAACAAATTTTAACAACAGCTAGTAAATTTAATAAGAGAACAATACCAAGACCTACTATAATTGAAACACAAGAAGGAGAAATAAGTTTTTCTCCTCAATAAGATTTATTAAATCTAAATCTTAAGGAAAAAATATCATTTCTTAATAAGCTGTCAATAAAAAACAAGCCCGAAAAAAAAAACGTTACACTTGTCCATAAGATAAAAAATCCAAATATTAAATTTCCTCCTCTAAAATAGACATTCGGACTTAAAGCTGCTACATATGCAAATATTACAAGCAATCCTCCTACAAAAATTAGAAATAGAATAAAACCAAATCACGAATGTCCCAATAATCCGATCAATAGACATCTAGTTAGACTACATAATATAATACAGAGCCCAATTCTTAGAGGGTGTAATATGATAGGAAGAATGAAAAAAAATGAAAGAGTTAAAGAAAATACAATATAGGTAGTCATTCAGAAAGTGGGGGCAACCCAGTCTTTGGCTTCCAATGCCAATATTTTTTTTAAAACTACTTATCTGAATTATGAAAAATCAAAAATATAAAAAACTCTGATTAATAAAGACAGGCCTCTTAAAGATAGCGGAAGAAAACTTTTTCATGTTAAACCCATTAAAAGATCATACCGGAATCGAGGCAGAGTAGCACGTGCTCAAATAAAAACAAAACAAAAAAATAAAGCTTTTAAAGATGTTACCAAATCTCTGCAGACACCAAAAAAATAAGGCCCACCAAAAAATAGACATCCAGTTAACAAGCTTATTAAAAGAATATTAGCATATTCAGCCATAAAAATTAAAGCAAACCCCCCTGCTCCATATTCTACATTAAAACCAGAAACTAACTCAGTCTCTCCTTCAGCAAAGTCAAAAGGTGCCCGATTTGTCTCAGCAATGCAAGAGACAAACCATACTAAGCTTATAGGAAGAAACAATAAGCTGTATCAGACAATATTCTGGCAATCTTCAATTTTTAATAAATCTAAACTAAATGAAAGAAATAGGGAAAATAGTAGAATTAAAGCTATTCTAACTTCATAAGAAATAGTTTGAGCAATTGCTCGGACAGCTCCTAAAAGAGCATACTTAGAGTTTGAGCCCCATCCTGCTAATAAAGTTCCATAAACATTTATTCTTGATACACAAAGAAAAAATAAAAGACCTAATTTTAACACTGTAGTCGATGAATTACTTGGAAATAATTGTCACAACATTAGTGCTAAAATTAATCTTAAAATAGGGGCAATAAAATAAGGAAGTTGATTAACTACTTCAGGTTTTCTTATTTCTTTAGTCAAAAGTTTTGCTGCATCTGCCAAAGGCTGAGGTAGCCCTATAATACCAACTTTATTTGGTCCCTTCCGAACTTGCATATATCCTAGCCCCTTTCGTTCTAATAAAGTAAAAAAAGCTAAACCTAGTAAAATACATACATAAGTCACAAAAAAAGAAATAAAAGAAATAATCATTATTAAGAAAAGGGCTTTCACCTTTATAATTAGAGCTTAAATCTAACACATTCTCTGTCACCTTAATCAAAGTTAAGTGAAATTTTACTTTCTTCTATTGAACCTAACTCAATCACATATTTTCTGCCAACTTAACTTATATAGATATTATACTTAAATGTTAATTAAACTTTATCTAGTTATTAAATACTTTATTTTAAAACGGTCCTTTCGTACTAGTCTAAAAAACTTTTCTCTAAAGATAGAAGCCGACCTGGCTTACGCCGGTCTGAACTCAGATCATGTAAGATTTTAATGGTCGAACAGACCAACCAAAAAAGCTTCTACACCAATTGGAAATCTTAATCCAACATCGAGGTCGCAAGCCCTTTTTTCGATAGGAACTCTCAAAAAGGATTACGCTGTTATCCCTATGGTAACTAATTTTTTTAATCAATATGCTTGGATCACAACAAATATGTCTTTGTTAAAAAAGGAAGCTCTTATGTTCCTTAGTCGCCCCAACTAAAATAGACAAAGAAAAAATAATTTTTTGATTCATATTTTTATTTTACTAGTCCATTAAAGCTCAATAGGGTCTTCTTGTCTTTTAGGTTGATTAATGCTTCTTCACATCAAAATTAATTTTTAAATAGCAGGCAGGAGACAGCTTTGTTTTCGTCAAACCCTTCATACTAGCCTTCAATTAAAAGGCAAATGATTATGCTACCTTTGCACGGTCAGGGTACCGCGGCCGTTAAATTTTATCACTGGGCAGGTCCGACTCTTTATCTTTTTTTTACAAAGAGCCATGTTTTTGATAAACTGGCGAAACAAATTTTTGCCGAGTTCCTTCAGCCTGTTTTTACAAAAAAAAATTTTTTTTCTTAATATTTTTACTTTATCATAAGATTTTTTTTTTATAAATACTCATCTTACCAGAAATTTTTTTAGTTTGAAGTTTCCTAAAAATCGCTAGTAAATAAATGTAAAATAAAACTTATTAATTTAAAGATTTGAAAATTATAATTTATAACAAGATACTTAACTAATGGCTAATCTTAAGCCCACATTTAATTTTTCTTTAACTTTTATTTTTACATTATAAAGAAGCTTATCCTTCATTATCTTAGTTTTTTATCTATTTGTAACCTTAAAAGAAACAAAAATTTTTAAAAACAGACACTTTCATATCTTTACTAGCTAACCAGCTATCATAAGTTACGGTAGGCATATCACCTCTACTAAGCCCTCTTTATACAATCTTTCTACATTGACATAGAACCTTAGTAGCTCAACTCATTTCGGGGAAAGCAAATTCATGCTTTACTCTAGATAAGCCATCATACAAAAGGTACAGATATTTACTCTTACTTTTTTAAAATTTCGTACATTCCCTCACGGTACTTTTTCACTTTAGTTTATTATAAAAGAATCTTTCGACCATACACCTTTATAAAATGGTTTTTCTAATTTCATGGATATCTAGAACATTATAACAAGTTTTTTATTAAAAGTAAGTCAAATTTATAACTATCTATTCAATGTAAGTGAATTGCATTTTCTTATGCTATACTTTTATTTTAAAGACACCTTCCGGTACCTTTACTATGTTACGACTTATCTCATTTTTCAACGAGAGCGACGGGCGATTTGTGCACACTCTAAAATCCTAGTTCAGCTCAACACTCTTTCTAAAGCTTACTCTCAAGTCCTTTTTCACTTACTTATTACATAGAAAGATCCATTAAAAATTTTTCACAGTAACCCACCACCCCTTTCTTATTAGCTGCACCTTGATCTGACATAAAGAAAAAAAATTCTTTTAGCTAACTTCTTTCTTTTTAAAAGTTACCCGATGACGACGGTATACAAACTGAACTGCAAAAGAAAGTCAGGTACTACGTGGAATATCGATTACGGGGCAGGTTCCCCTGACTGGGTCTAGAGCACCGCCAAGTTCTTTAAGTTTTAAGACATAAAACTCGTAATACTCAGGTATAATTGTTGTTATATTTACTTCTTAAATAGCAGGGTATCTAATCCTGGTTTTAATAAAAGTTTTCATGGCATCATTTTTAAGACAGAAAAAAATTTTAAACTAATTTTTCTAATTTAACTTATAAAAACAATCAGATCTATCTTATTCTCAAACTAACCATCTTTTAAACCGTTATATTTTGACTTAACTCCACTTGTCTAACCGCGGAGGCTGGCACAAGTTTTTCCAAGTTTATTGATTAGTCCCTAAATCATAGTTTCCTATATTTATTAATCTTTAATACTGGTGAAGTGAAATAGAAATAGGCATCTTCTCAAAAATAATACCAAAAACTTCGTCAAAAAAAAATTTTATTTTTCTTTAAAAAAATATTTTATCCTCACTCTCCTCAGAAATTCCATGTATTTTTGGTAATCACAATCAAAATGCTAAGCCAGAACCAAACTTTTGATAGAAGAACATAAAATTCATACCTGGGGTATGAGCCCAGTAGCTTAAACTTAGCTTATTCTATCGCTAAATAAATCCGTAATACGAG